TCGGGGGAGCTGGAGTAGGTAAAACAGTACTGATCATGGAATTGATCAACAACATTGCTAAAGCTCACGGAGGTGTATCCGTATTTGGTGGAGTAGGGGAACGTACTCGTGAGGGAAATGATCTTTATATTGAAATGAAAGAATCCGGAGTAATTAATGAAAAAAATCTTTCCGAATCAAAAGTAGCTCTAGTCTATGGTCAAATGAATGAACCCCCGGGAGCTCGTATGAGAGTTGGTTTAACTGCCCTAACTATGGCAGAATATTTTCGAGATGTTAATAAACAAGATGTGCTTCTATTCATCGACAATATCTTTCGTTTCGTCCAAGCAGGATCAGAGGTATCCGCTTTATTAGGTAGAATGCCTTCCGCAGTTGGTTATCAACCCACCCTTAGCACAGAAATGGGTTCTTTGCAAGAAAGAATTACTTCTACGAAAAAGGGAGCTATAACTTCAATCCAAGCAGTTTACGTACCTGCGGATGACTTGACTGACCCTGCTCCTGCTACAACATTTGCACATTTAGATGCTACTACCGTACTATCAAGACCATTAGCTGCCAAAGGTATTTATCCAGCAGTGAATCCCCTAGATTCAACGTCAACTATGTTACAACCAAAGATTGTTGGCAATGAACATTATGAAACTGCGCAAAGAGTTAAGCAAACTTCACAACGTTACAAAGAACTTCAGGACATTATAGCAATTCTCGGATTGGATGAATTATCCGAGGAGGATCGTTTAACTGTAGCAAGAGCACGAAAAATTGAGCGTTTCTTATCACAACCCTTCTTCGTGGCAGAAGTCTTTACTGGTTCTCCAGGAAAATATGTTGGTCTTGCAGAAACTATTAGGGGATTTCAACTGATCCTTTCTGGAGAATTAGACGCTTTGCCCGAGCAAGCTTTTTATTTGGTGGGTAACATCGATGAAGCTACCGCGAAAGCTATCAATTTAGAAGTGAAGTAGAGAGCAATTTGAAGAAATGACCTTAAAACTTTGTGTACTGACTCCTAATCGAATTATTTTGGATTCAGAAGTAAAAGAAATCATTTTATCTACAAATAGTGGTCAAATTGGTGTATTACCAAATCACACTCCTATTGCCACAGCTTTGGATATAGGTCTTTTGAGAATACGCATCAACGACCAATGGTTAAGGGTGGCTCTAATGGGTGGTTTTGCCAGAATTGGAAATAATGAAATTATCATTTTAGGAAATGATGCAGAGATAAGTACTGACATTGATCCGCAAGAAGCTCAAGAAGCTCTTGAAATAGCTGAAGCTAACTTGACGAAAGCTAAGGGTAAGAGACAACTGATTGAAGCGAATCTAGCTCTTAGACGAGCTAGGACACGAGTAGAGGCTGTTAATGTTATTTCTTAACATTTTATTTCAAAATTAGTCAATACATCAAATAAATCCAAATAAGTTTCATTAAAGTTTTTTTATACTATCTTCTTCAAATTGAAAAAAATCACTTTGAATCATATACAAGGAAAAGATCCATTTAAGTAGAAAAACTTATTAGATACTAGGGTTAGTATCTAATAAGTTCTACCTACTATTGGATTTGAACCAATGACTCCTGCCGTATGAAAGCAATACTCTAACCACTGAGTTAAGTAGGTAATTCAAAACAAAATAGAAAATTCTATCACTTTTCTAATTCTAATTATAGATAGAATATTCTTTCTAAGCAATACCAATCTATTAACAATAAATAGATCAGATATTTCTCATATGGATTAGGCTTGACAAAAAATCTTTTTTTTATTAATATTTTTTGTACAAGGGCTATAGCTCAGTTGGTAGAGCGCCTCGTTTACACGTGCGCCAATGTTTTTCAAAGAAGCATGTAATGAACATGATTAGTCTTATTCAAAAATCAATGTCTTACTCCATATATTAAAAAAAAGGGAGAACAATAGCCTGACAAATAGTCGGTTTAGTATGATTTTGATGTGATTTTCGATGCAAAATCTAGTAAAACCACTTATTGATTTGTTAATTGATTTGTTAATTGATAAGGTTAATAGTTAAATCTATTCAATGCTAGGCATAATGAGTATAAGGATCTCAAAAAAACTCTTTTCGTCCTATGAACTTTAAGGTGTATAAAGTCTCATATTCGACTCTTACATACAGCGGAACGATAGAGATTCTATTTATTTCAAATTAGGTGAAATAGGCCGAAGGCAGACCTAAGTCAAGGTAACCCTTCTTTGAAAAACTTTGGTATTGCTCTTAGATCAGGACATAATGAATCAGAGTACATGGAACCATCTTTTTATCTTCATTTTTCCCATAATGAAATAAATAATATGGTGGATTAACTTAATTTTATTTTAGTTAATGAAAGAGCCCAATGCAACAAACTGCATGTTGGGTCTTTGAAACAGTTCGAATCATTTCGATAATAAATTAAGTTTGATCTCTTTTACCGAGAAGGTCTACGGTTCGAGTCCGTATAGCCCTAATCCATTTCATTTTTCAAGACTTTTTTTTTTTTTGAAAGAGTTTTCAAAATAGAAAGATATGAAAGAAAAAATAGAACTCTCTTTCAATATATCTTAAAAGATATTAAGATAAGAATAGTATCCCGAATAAACTAATTATTTAATAGAGTTTCTTAAATTCTATATAAATTTTTATATTCTTACATAGTCTTTTACTATGGAATTTTTTTGTAATTTTTTAATTAAGATATTTTTATATTTATTCTATCTTATGGAATAAAAGATAGAACTTTTCAAATGGAATAAAAGATAGAACTATAAAAACTTATGAAATAAAAGTATAGAACTATAAAAAAAAGAGAAAGTGAAACCAAAGAAGAGAAAAATTTCTCTTCTGTCTAAGAAGATCTTATGTTTACACCGAATGGAAGTTCAAAATGAAATCAGGATTCCTTGAATCAAATAGAATCTTTAAACGAGACATGTGACAAATAAAGTCAATTCATAAACATATATCCTTCTTTTACTGAAGTTCTGGATGAATTAACAATGGCAATTCGAATCAAATAATTCAGTATATTTTCATTTTATACGAAGGAGTACATCTATGTTTCTGCTTCATGAATACGATATTTTCTGGGCATTTCTCATAATATCAAGCCTTTTTCCTATCTTAGCATTTTTGATTTCAGGAGTTTTAGCCCCGATTCGTGAAGGACCTGAAAAGTTTTCTAGTTATGAATCAGGTATAGAACCTATGGGAGATGCTTGGTTACAATTCCGAATTCGTTATTATATGTTTGCTCTTGTTTTTGTTGTTTTTGATGTTGAAACAGTCTTTCTTTATCCGTGGGCAATGAGCTTCGATGTATTAGGTGTATCTTTATTTATCGAAGCTTTTATTTTCGTTCTTATCCTAATTGTTGGTTCAGTTTACGCATGGCGAAAAGGAGCATTAGAATGGTCTTAACTAAATATTCAGAAAAATGGAAAAAAAAACAAGGACAAAATCCTAATAAGACAGTTATGAATTTGATTGACTTTTCGTTACTTAATCAAACAACCTCCAATTCAGTTATTTCAACTACATCAAATGATCTTTCAAATTGGTCAAGACTTTCCAGTTTATGGCCTCTTTTATATGGTACTAGTTGTTGTTTCATTGAATTTGCTTCATTAATAGGTTCGCGATTTGATTTTGATCGTTATGGATTGGTACCAAGATCAAGTCCTAGGCAAGCGGACCTAATTTTAACAGCTGGCACTGTAACAATGAAAATGGCTCCTTCTTTAGTGCGATTATATGAACAAATGCCTGAACCAAAATACGTCATTGCTATGGGAGCTTGTACTATTACAGGGGGAATGTTCAGTACTGATTCTTATACTACTGTTCGGGGAGTTGATAAGCTAATTCCTGTGGATGTTTATTTACCGGGATGCCCGCCTAAACCAGAGGCAGTTATAGATGCTATAACAAAACTTCGCAAAAAGATATCTCGAGAAATAGTTGAAGATAGAACTAGATCTCAAGAAGAAAATCGATGTTTTACTACTAATCATAAATTTCATGTTCAACGTAGTAATCATACTGGAAATTACGATCAGGGATTTCTAAATCCCTCACAATCTATTTCAGAGATATCTTCTAAAATAAAATCTAAAAATTCCGTATTTTCTTACAGTTAATTAGGTAAGATTATTTTTTTCAGAATTTAGAAAGAGCAAGTCAATCTTTACTTTCCAATTTTTTGGTAAAATACTTATACAAATTTGAGAGAGATCAATAGAATGGAGAAGGATCCTTTGCAAAATGATTTATCTGATTGGTTAGTCAATAAAGAATTGGTTCATAGATCTTTAGGCTTTGATTCTCGAGGAATACAAACCTTACAAATAAAGGTCGAGGATTGGGACTCCATTGCTGTTATTTTATATGTATATGGTTACAATTATTTACGCTCTCAGTGTGTTTATGATGTAGCACCAGGGGGGTTTTTAGGTAGCGTATATCACCTTACAAGAATACAATATGATATATATAATCCAGAAGAAATATGTATAAAAGTATTTGTGTCAAGGAATAATCCTAAAATTCCGTCTGTTTTCTGGATTTGGAGAAGTGCTGATTTTCAAGAACGCGAATCTTATGATATATTGGGAATCTCTTATGATAATCATCCACGCCTTAAACGTATTTTAATGCCTGAAAGTTGGATAGGCTGGCCCTTGCGTAAGGACTATATTACTCCAGATTTCTATGAAATACAAGATGCCCTTTGAATGATAACAAATTGATGTTCACTAAATTATGACATGACTTCAAATTTCATTATTCAAGTAAATGAATATTTTGAAATTCTATTTTACATGAAATAAACAAAGTGACTGCTAGATTCTTATTCGCATCATAGATATAAAAAAGTCTTTATATTTTTTCATTTCGAGGAGAAAGAAATAGAATATTCATGTATTTTCTATTAACTGAAGATTTTAGAATTGCACCTCAGAAAAGAAGGTAAGCAAGAAAGAAACAGAATAAATAAAAAAATGAATATGAAATTCAGGAATAAAAAGAAGGTATCAAATTTTAAAATTCATTCTGTCTATCTATTCTTATCTTAGAACTCTTTATCTAAAACTAAAGAGTTCTTTTTTAATTTCGATTTTTAATATGATGTTTCTATATATCTGTATTCTATAGATATACATAGAATATAGAAAAAATGAAAAAACATTATATGAGAATATTAATATATTCTCAGTATTTATATTATGGATTAAATAAATAATCGAGATTATATACTAATCATATATTATAGATATATATATGTATATTCTTATTAATTCTTAACCCATCTAATTCATTTTTGTCTTGCCGGGAACCAGTTTTGAACTGGTGACACGAGGATTTTCAGTCCTCTGCTCTACCGACTGAGCTATCCCGACTATTTCTTGTGGATCACTCGAGTAGAATACTCGTACCTATGCCCTTGTATCTAGGTCAATTAAATAAAGGAGCTCAAATAAAAATAAAATAAAAATTTATTCAAAAAAATTGAATAATCAATGTTTAAGATAATGATATGATTGGTAATGATTTCATTATAGAAGAATGATTCTTTGCATATGCTTAGAATCTTTTCATATGCTTATATTTTATTATTTTGCATAATAATAATAAACATTTTTTTTCAGATCTATTTGCGAAATGAGAAAATAGAACGAATTAAAAAGAAAAGATAGTGAGTTTTATTTGAATTTTTCATCAAAATAAAGAAGAAATATTTTGAAAATCAAATGGGCTTTTTATTTTTATTGGGGATAGAGGGACTTGAACCCTCATGATTTAAAAAATCGACGGATTTTCTTCTTACTATAAATTTCATTGTTGTCGATATTGACATGTAGAATGGACTCTCTCTTTATTCTCGTTTGATTTATCATCATTTTTTCAATCTAACAAACTCTAAAATGAATAAATAAATGGATTATTAAAAATTGAGTTTTTTCTCATTAAATTTCATATTTGAATCAATTCACCAAAAATAATTCATAATTTATGGAATTCATCGAAATTCCTGAATTTGCTATTCCATAATCATTATTAATTTATTTATTGACATGAATAATATGATTTGATTGTTATTATGATTAATAATTTAATCAATTATTATATATACGTACGTCTTTGTTTGGTATAAACGGCTATCCTTTCTCTTATTTCGATAGAGAAATTTTAGTATTGCAACATAATAAATTCTATTCGTTAGAAAAGCTTCCATCGAGTCTCTGCACCTATCTTTAATATTAGATAAGAAATATTATTCTTTCTTATCTGAAATAAGAAATATTTTATATATTTCTTTTTCTCAAAAAGAAGATTTGGCTCAGGATTGCCCATTTTTAATTCCAGGGTTTCTCTGAATTTGGAAGTTAACACTTAGCAAGTTTCCATACCAAGGCTCAATCCAATGCAAGTCCGTAGCGTCTACCAATTTCGCCATATCCCCTTTTCTTTCTCCTTTTTTTGAGACTAAAATGCAATTTTCATTTTTATCCATTTCTCTACTATAATTATTATTTATTTTCCATTTATTAATTTTTTTTTTTAGTTTAATTTAGTCAGAAATAATTTTATTAATTAATAATTTATTTTCAACAGTCTAAAATTATATCATTGATTTTTAAATAATTGAAAGTCCTACATTTATCTTTTTTTTTTTCAATTTATTCATTTTTTTTTTCAAATGAAACTCAAAAATTGATTGAATCGAATCTCAAATTGTATCTTTATCTATTCTTCTTTATTTTTTTATTTTTTATTAAGACCAATCTTTTCAAATTTTATATAACATATTTTAATATATGTTAGATATAGAATCTTCAGTTGAATTTCATTATATTGAAACATATGATAAACATATCATAGTGAATAAACTATTTACTATTTTTTTCTTGAAAAAGGGGATTTCAAACTATATAATTATGAATTATATAGTTTAACTTACATATGAAAAGAATATTGAAATTCAAAGTTCAGATCTGAGATTCTTTGAATTTCGACAGTTTTTTTCTTATGTGAGCCCACTTAGCTCAGAGGTTAGAGCATCGCATTTGTAATGCGATGGTCATCGGTTCAACTCCGATAGTGGGCTTTTTTTCTTTTCTATAGATTTTCTATAATTGAAAATCTTTCAGTTTTCAAAAAAAAAAAATTCTATAAAGATTCTAACAAAGAAAACGTATTTTATTGAAAGTTCAAAGAAAAGAGAGAAACTTTTTATGCCAACTATTAAAAAACTTCTCATAAACATAATTACAGCTACGAATCTTGTTGAAAAAATGTTTTCACTTTTTGTTATTGCTTTATCTTATGGCAAAAGTCTGCGAAAACAAGCTTGTATATGGGAATACTAAGATTATTTATGTATGAATTTATGTATGAATTATGGTCCTCATTCTAGACCAAATTCTCAGCGAGATTGCCTGAATTCCATAAAAAGACTTGATGATTCATTTGAAGATGAATCAGATTGGGATGAAAATCCATCTTAAGATTAATCAGATTCAAAAGAAAACATAAATAAACGATGTTCCCAGATTGCTACTGCTTGTAGCAATCCTTATTTTGAGAAGAATCAACTAAAAAAAATCCGCGACTTAATTGGATTCTTTCTTCTCAAATGAAATATAGCGATCACGAGATTATTTCAGGTCGAGATATTATAAATTTTCTTATTCTAATTTATAATAAACTTGGCAATTCCATTGATTCTTCCTAATACACTAGGAATCCTTTTGTATAGGATACAAAAGAATTTTTTGGTATCCTAAATATAGGATACTTAAATTGTTGAATTGAAAAAAATGGTTCCTTTTTTGATTTTTTGAAGTCAAATTATATCAGAGGAAAAGAAATTATGAATGTTATATCATGTTCCATTAGAACATATAATGTATTATTTGAGATATCCGCTGTAGAAGTAGGTCAACATCTCTATTGGCAAATAGGAGGTTTACAAATCCATGGCCAAGTACTTATCACTTCTTGGATTGTAATTGCAATCTTGTTAGTGTCAGTCATCATAGTTGTTCGGAATCCACAAACCATTCCGACTGATGGTCAGAATTTCTTTGAATATATTCTTGAATTTATTCGGGACTTAAGCAAAACTCAGATTGGAGATGAATACGGCCCTTGGGTTCCCTTTATAGGAACTATGTTCTTATTTATTTTCGTTTCTAATTGGTCAGGTGCTCTTTTCCCTTGGAAAATCATAGAGTTACCTCATGGGGAGTTAGCCGCCCCCACGAATGATATAAATACAACGGTTGCTTTAGCTTTACTCACGTCAGTGGCATATTTTTATGCGGGTCTTAGCAAAAAAGGATTGAGTTATTTTGAGAAATATATTAAGCCAACTCCAATCCTCTTACCAATTAATATTCTAGAAGATTTCACAAAACCTTTATCTCTGAGTTTTCGACTTTTTGGAAATATATTAGCTGATGAATTAGTAGTTGTTGTTCTTGTTTCTTTAGTCCCTTTAGTAATTCCTATACCTGTCATGTTGCTTGGATTATTTACAAGCGGTATTCAAGCTCTTATTTTTGCAACCTTAGCAGCAGCTTATATAGGAGAATCCATGGAGGATCATCATTGAGTAGTTTTCGTTGAAATAATCTTTTTTTTAGCTTATTTCAATTGCTATATGATTGAAGAAAATCTGCTTGCTGATCGAAATTGAGAATATACTATATAGAATAGAAAAATATAGGAAGATAGAGCACGATTTAAACATAGGAGAGAGAAGGAATGGACGATATTATCGAATTCGAATTTATAAAGGTTACGCTAAAAGTATGAAATTCTTAAAAGTCCAATCATTTTTTTTTATGTGTTTTGAAGAATTTTTATGGTAAGTCTCAATATGGACTGTTTTTGGAAAAACTGCATCTCTATGCAATATGAGATGTTCACTAGTTAAAAAACACTATGAATATCACTAAGTAACATATATATACTTTTTAATTAAATATACTTATATATTTATATATTAAATATGCATTTTATTCCTAAAAAATAGATTAGGATATAAGTAATCTGTTTGTTCTGTAATTTTATATTAAATAAAAAAAAGATGAACTAAAGGATCTCGAAGGAAGAGTAAAAAGAAACAATTAAATGAAAGAGTGGTTAGAAAGATATAGAAAAATTCAAACTTTATTTTATTATATTAAGAAAATTCCATCAAAAATAGAAAAGAAAAAGGAAATATCGAAAAAGTTCTGACAATTCAAAAATATTATTTATTTCAATTCGTAATTTTTAGTTATTTCGGCTAATAAATTTACCTATTATAAAATTAGGTAATAATTCTTTGGTTGATTGTATCATTAACCTTTTCTTTTTTTAATGCGAGGAATTTATTATGAATCCACTGATTTCTGCCGCTTCTGTTATTGCTGCTGGATTGGCTGTGGGGCTTGCTTCTATTGGGCCTGGGATTGGTCAAGGCACTGCTGCAGGTCAGGCTGTAGAAGGTATTGCGAGACAACCAGAAGCAGAGGGTAAAATACGAGGTACTTTATTGCTTAGTCTAGCTTTTATGGAAGCTTTAACAATTTATGGACTGGTTGTGGCATTAGCGCTTTTATTTGCAAATCCTTTTGTTTAATCCTAGCAATAGGAAAAAAAAGTCACTTAGGTTTAGATTATCTATTATTTTTGGTATTTTGAAAACTTTCAACTGTGTTTTTTTTCTTCGAATTATATCAACAATTTTTGATTTTATTATATCAAGTTATTTGTATTTGTTGAACCTTTATGGAATAAAGGACTAATTTAAGTATGGGGGATTCCCAGATCGACTCATCTGTATTTAGCTTAGTATATTAGAAACTTTTTTTCTATTTCTTTCTTTATTTAGGAAAAATATAAAGGGATGAGAGATACTTCATAATTCAAATGAGTTAAGTTAATCTTAAATAAGATTAAGACATTCTCCGAAAAAAAGAAATTGATCAAAAAAGGA